TTCATTTATTATTAAATACAGAAGTAATATTATTAAATACAGAAGTAATTCATAATCATTCGGTTAGGATCGATCTAAACCAGCCTATTCAATATGTAGACAATTCTGCATGCCGACTATTAAACAACTTATTAGAAACACAAGACAGCCAATCCGAAATGTCACAAAATCCCCCGCTCTTCGGGGATGTCCTCAGCGCCGAGGAACATGTACTAGGGTGTATGTGCGACTCGTTCAGATCACCGCTGGAACAAAATAAAATAAATAAAGGAAACTCATTTTCCAATATCAATGATCAGTACCCATGAAAAAGAGAAAAAAGATCTATTCTATCCTTCTATTGTGTTGTGTATGAAATTTATGGTTTCCATTGGTGCAAATCCAATCACTTCAATTTGGAATTGAAGATGAGAAAAAATTCCTCATTAGTAACAAGGGGTTATTCATCAAGCAGGGGAAATCCTATTTCCAAAGACGAAATCTTATGCTTCTACTCTTGCAAAAACGGACTAAGAGGGTCAGTTACCCAGCTAATCTTCATAATTAAATGCCGTTACTGTATGGGTAGATCTCGTTGTGAAAGACCTATTACTAGATAATTCATGAGTAGAGCCAAAAGAATGTGAACCGTACAAGTTAATTTACCAATAACCTTGATTAAATGAAGTCAGTGGCTCCGGTGTATAGAGAAGACCTCACCGTTTAAGACGTAACCATAGAAACGATGCAATCCACTATTTCTTTATTCATTTCTATTTCTTTTTTTTTTTTGATACCTAGAGTGTCAATACAATTTCTTATTTCGTTTCGAGATAAAATGCCTATAAAAAAAATAAAAATTGTGGTCGGGAAGGTTATAGTAGCAAAAGCCATTGGAATTTTTATTTTATACATTGGAAGAATCCGTTTTGTTATTAATCAACTAGGGAAGAGGCAAAGAATAACTAAAACAAAGGAAATCAATTAGTTATTCATTAAAGTTTCATTTATTCAATGACCAGAATTAGACGAGGCTATATAGCTCGGAGACGTAGAACAAAAATTCGTTTATTTGCATCAAGCTTTCGGGGGGCTCGTTCAAGACTTACTCGAACCATTATTCAACAGAAAATAAGAGCTTTGGTTTCATCTCATCGAGATAGAGATAGGCAAAAAAGAGATTTTCGTCGTTTGTGGATAACTCGGATAAATGCAGTAATTCGCGAGAAAGAGGTATCTTATAGTTATTGTTTATTTATAAACAATCTGTACAAGAAAGAGTTGCTTCTTAATCGTAAAATACTTGCGCAAATAGCTATATTAAATAGGAATTGTCTTTATATGATTTCGAATGAGATCATAAAGAAAATTGGATAAGGACTCTGCCAGAATATTTAAAATGGAGTTCGCTGTGGAGAATGAACTCCGGGAAGGTAGAGTAGAAATTAGTATGATCAAGAGAATAGAAAAGATAAAGAGAATAGGATAAAGTCGCTCAAAATCAAATGAGAAAACAAGTCCAATATCCAATAAAAAAAGGATTTTGTCTTACCCAATGCTTGGTTCTTTCTTACGATACAACACAACAATAAAATCCGTGTTTTATTCTCGAATTTTTCAAACACAATATCAATTTGAGTTCAAATAGGAATTTTGTTTCAATTTCGGAGTAAGTCTATTTTTTTAGTTATTTCTGGTTCTAAGACCGGTAGTTTTGTAGGTCGACTCGCTTCTTTCAAATTGTTTCTCATTATTAAGAAAAGGTAACAAAGATAAAATACGAGCTTGTTTTATAGCAATAGTAATTAACCGTTGTTGTTTTAAGGTTAATCTATTTACCCGTCGAGATAATATTTTTCCCTGTTCACTAATAAATCGACTAATTAAACTCATGTTTCTATAATCAATTCGATCCCCCGAGTGGATCGGGGGCAAACGCCTACGAAAAGATCGCTTAGATTTAAGAAAGAGTCGCTTGGATTTATCCATGGTTTGTTTATTCCTTATTCCGATTCCGAAAATAATATTTCGATCTGATCCAAAATGATTTATAAGTAAAAATAGGAGTTGAGTTGATTTTTTTTTTCTTATATTCAATTTTCTATTATTTTTCTATTATTTAGTCTAAATGTTTGTTTATAATTTCGAATAATCTATATTATTCTATATAGAATCTATATTATTCTATATAGAATATTTCTTTTCTATGTCCTTTTTCATGTTCTTTGGAAGAGTGACACACAGACACTTGATTCGATCTATTTCTTTATTTCCCCGTGAATCGTATGTTTGTAACAATAGGGACAAAATTTTCTCAATTCCAATCGACTAGGCGTATTGTGTCGATTCTTTTGCGTAATATATCTGGAAATCCCTGTTGATTCCTTATTAAGAACATTTCGACTACAATTGGTACATTCTAAAATAATCCTTGCTCGCACATCTTTACCCTTGGCCATGAACCTCCTTTGAGTTTTTGATTCAACGAACTCCTCTAGTTTCGCGAAAAAAAAAAGAAGAAAAAAAAAAATAAAAGTTGCTAACTCGAAATTATGAAAGATTTCGTTGCAATCACAACACAATATAGTAAGTAAGATTAAAAGAATTTCTAACTATATTTAATTTAATTTCGTTCTATTTCGAATAGAATTCGATTTGAAGTATACTATACTATTTCATTGTCATTCAAATATCTTGTATGATATTCTTGTCGTAGACTAGATTCCTAGACACATTTCCAGTTCCGTTCTCAATAGAATATATTATTTCTATTTATAAATAATAATATTGGAGGATGAACCCGAATTTCGCCGAAGTTGAATCTACTTTTTATTTCTCTTTCCTCATTTCTTTATTCTACTGATAATTAGAAATTCTATTTTTATAAAAAAAGAAAAGAGGGGAGGGGGGAGGGATTAGTCACAGATCTTTTGATTCTATCTCTAATCTTCTTCACCCCTTCCTAATCTTCTTCACCCCTTCACATGTCAATACCTAGAATGAAAAAAAAGGGAATGTCAATGCATCCGGGAATAAACGATTAATCTCTATCAATACACCAGCTAAAGCCCCAAACCATAGAGTACTTAGTACCGGTGCCACGGAAAGATATGTTTTTAGATCTCGCATTTTAAATCCTCCTTCTTTATTGTTTATTGTTAATACATATATATATGATCAGATGTATATCGAAGTACTTGATGTATCTAAGTAGTTAAGTTAAGGACTGCGTGTATTTGTACACGGAATTCCGAATTCAAATTGAAATGTACAATACGTAGATAAGATTTGAGTTTTCTGAAAACCGAAAAATAGTTATTTTTTTGGTTCTTTTTTACGATGGTTTTCATACATATGTATATAAGCCTTTTATTATTATTATATGCTATATATGAGACCAAAAAAAGAAATAGAAAGATAACTTGTGTATATTAATGAAAAAATAAGGATTTGGAAAACAAGACGGGAATTCTCTACAATGAATGACACTGTAGACCAATTGAAAGGGATGTAGCGCAGCTTGGTAGCGCGTTTGTTTTGGGTACAAAATGTCACGGGTTCAAATCCTGTCATCCCTACCTATTACTTCTCTTCTGAGCAGTAACGAGGACTCAATTGAAATGGATTCAATTTGGGTATACATAATCTTTATGGATGTATTCGGGTTATAAAAAAACCTCATTCTTTACAGTCTTATGGGATAAGAAAGCGCTCTTAGTTCAGTTCGGTAGAACGTGGGTCTCCAAAACCCGATGTCGTAGGTTCAAATCCTACAGAGCGTGATTCGGGTCTTGGTTAGGTTAAACCTAAAATTACACTCAGATATCAGATAATTGAACATTAATCTGAATTTGACCTCCTGGGAATGAAAAGAGGAGGTCAATCAAACAAAAGATGTTAATTAATCAAAGGTCCAACTGATCACCACGTCTGTATTGTAAATATGCAGTTACAAATAATCCAGCTAAAGTAATAGGAATTAGACCTAAGACAATTCCAAATAGAAAAACTTCAATCATTTCAATTTGTTTGTTTGAAAGGGAAAAAGAGGGGTAATATCTATCCCTAAATATTAATCTGCATTGCCCATGAATCTCAATGACTACTAATTGGAAATTGATGCGTTAAGGAACTATAGAATATATGAATACCACAAAAGAATTTCTTTTTATGAGTTGTGTTCATTCAATTAATTTCAAATAAGTCGTATCTTGGTCAGACCAATAAATAGAGCTGAGGTTATCGTTAACGCTGCTAGTAGAAAACCGAAATAACTAGTTATAGTAAGCATAAAGATGAAGGAGCTAAATGAAATATGTTCTGTCTCTACATGTGTTTCTAAAGCACTTCCCTAAGTTTCAAGTTTTGAAATAGGAATATATGAAGATAAGCAAAAATACCAATTGAAATGAAAGTAGAAGTTCAATTGCTAGTTGTTAATTCATCAATCATTACATTATAGGCGGTATTAACAAAAAGAAAGAGTAAGGGAGATAGAAAAAACAATCAATTAATCATTTGTAACCTCTACCCATTCCGTGATTCCGAATCAAGGGATTCATTATACAACTCTTGATAAACTAATATTAAAATAATAAACTCACTGTTAAGAACCTTTCGAATTCTATTTTATTCCTTGTTCTTTTTCTTCTTTTATCAATACTATCTATCTACTACTCTTACTTCTTACTCTTCGAATAACCAATTCCTCTTAAAATTGAAAATGCAAAAAAAAAAAAAAAAAGATTCCACCAAAAACCTTTTCTACAGCTATGAAAAAGAGATTTTTCAATTTCGCATCGAGTGGAAATATGATAATTTCCTTCATGAATTATTAGAAACCGTTAAATTCAACTCATCTTTTAACCTATTTTCATTTTTCTAGTCTGAAGCCAATAATAGAGAGAAAGAACCATTATACTACTACTACAGAAATTTGATATTGAATAGTACATGCATGATTCTATATCGCCAAGGAAGGCGAAAAGAATAAAGGAATTATCTAGTACTTCATTTCAATA